GTAATAATAATAATTCCAATTTAGAATTATCAAATTATAATAAGATATGTTTATATATAATAAGATATCTTTATATTATAAATATAAATAAATATAAAATATAAATAATTAAAATATAAATAATAATAACAGGTACAAATAGTAAATCGAGGTACCCATTCTATGACAACTCTTAACTTTCCCTCTGTTTTGGTGCCTTTAGTAGGCCTAGTATTTCCGGCAATCGCAATGGCTTCTTTATTTCTTCATGTTCAAAAAAACAAGATTGTTTAGAGCCGATGGCACAAAATCTCATCTATTTTTTTTCAAAACTGACGTTTGTATCATAACACAGATATCCATTTAGCAAAATATGGTATAAGCGGCTTCCGCCGAAAAACTCTTATGTCTGCCTATAGGGGTCAATGGATTCTAGCTATTTTCAAATAGACCCGAATCGACGGATAGCTGAACTGTAAAGTTGGTCTATCTATTTGGCTATCTTTAGTGAGATCATACGAAGGGTATGTTATTAGTTTAGATCTAACGAATTTAATGAATTACTCCTAAAGGGTCACATCAAACTAGTGCTAGTTGATGCGAGTTACTTCGGAAACAAAAGGACTAAAGTCAAATTCATTTGGGGTATTCTCTCAATTCCAAAAAAATCAACTGGATCAAGTATGAGTTGTCGATCAGAACATATATGGATAGAACCTATAACGGGGGCTCGAAAAACAAGTAATTTCTGCTGGGCTGTTATCCTTTTTTTAGGTTCATTAGGATTCTTGTTGGTTGGAACCTCGAGTTATCTTGGTAGAAATTTGATATCTTTATTTCCGTCTCAGGAAATCGTTTTTTTTCCACAAGGAATTGTGATGTCTTTTTATGGGATCGCGGGCCTTTTTATTAGCTCCTATTTGTGGTGCACAATTTCGTGGAATGTAGGTAGTGGTTATGATCGATTTGATAGAAAAGACGGAATAGTGTGTATCTTTCGTTGGGGATTTCCTGGAAAAAATCGTCGGGTCTTCCTCCGATTTCTTATAAAAGATATTCAGTCCGTCCGAATAGAAGTTAAAGAAGGTATTTTTGCTCGTCGTGTCCTTTATATGGATATCAGAGGCCAGGGAGCCATTCCATTGACTCGTACTGATGAGAATTTTACTCCACGGGAAATGGAACAAAAAGCTGCTGAATTGGCCTATTTCTTGCGTGTACCGATTGAGGTATTTTAAGAAATGAGCCGAGAAATGAATGCTTTCTCAGCAGGAGGGTAAAAACGGAAGAATCCTCTTTTTTCATAACATAACTTAATTGAATTGAGGTTTCTTCAGAACATTCATTCGAGTCAAAGCAGATATATATGGAACAGGTAGAAAAAAATATGGAACAAGTAGAAAAAAAAGCTCTTTTGGGGATCTTTTATATGTATCGAAATATACACAACTCAATTCAATAAATCAATAAAAAAATAAGAAACAAATCGAAATATCTCATAATCAACTATTTAGATCTCATAATCAACTATTTAGAAATAAGGAAATTCCCCCCTTTTCAACTTGTTGGAATTGAGACTTTAGAGATCATATCTTATAATTTTTTCGAAGCTTCTTTTTATACTTTTTGTGCTCCTTAATGACCAAAAAGTGAAATCTCTTATAATGATAACTAGCAAATTTCTGTCGTTTTTTGCCGCTCATTTTTCACAATATTCTTCAGAAATTTCCCTCAATTATTCTATCCCTGACTACTCATAGTAAGTTCAATTTTTTCGAAATATTAGAGATTTTGATATAATGATAGAAAAGGAGTTCTTTCGTCTCAAAATCTGAATAATATTCATATTCATTATTTCAATTTTTCCGGGCATTCATCGAAAGGAGATATGTGCTTCGAATTTGACCAATTGAGATATAGGGAAGCAATATTTTTTGATTATTTATTCATTCCAATTTTTCGTCTATTTCTGTATTTTTTTCTAGATTCATAGGTTCGATAACTTGTAATAGAACTCATGCCTGAGAGAAATATTAGATTACATAGAGTCGACGAATGAGATGGGTTCATTAACAATTCAGAGATGAAAAAATGGAAAAAAAGAAAGCATTCACTCCTCTTTTATATCTTGCATCTATAGTATTTTTGCCCTGGTGGATTTCTCTCTCATTTCAAAAAAGTATGGAATCCTGGGTTACTTATTGGTGGAATACTAGGCAATCCGAACCTTTTTTGAATGATATTGAAGAAAAGAGTATTCTAGAAAAATTCATAGAATTAGAGGAACTCCTCTTCTTAGAGGAAATGATTAAGGAATACTCGGAGACACATCTACAAAACCTTCGTATAGGAATTCACAAAGAAACAATCCAATTAATCAAGATACACAACGAGGGTCGTATTCATACGATTTTGCACTTCTCGACAAATATAATCTGTTTCATTATTCTAAGTGGTTATTCTCTTTTGGGTAATAAAGAACTTGTTATTCTTAACTCTTGGGCTCAGGAATTCCTATATA